GCTAGCGTAGCTTAACTAAAGCATAACACTGAAGATGTTAAGATGGGCCCTAGAAAGCCCCGCAAGCACAAAAGCTTGGTCCTGACTTTACTATCAGCTTTGGCTAAATTTACACATGCAAGTATCCGCAGCCCTGTGAGAATGCCCTACCGTTCCCTCCCCTGGGAACAAGGAGCGGGTATCAGGCACAACACACTGTTTGCCCACGACACCTTGCTCAGCCACACCCCCAAGGGAACTCAGCAGTGATAAACATTAAGCTATAAGTGCAAACTTGACTTAGTTAAGGCCAACAGAGCCAGCAAAACTCGTGCCAGCCGCCGCGGTTATACGAGGGGCTCAAGTCGATAGTCACCGGCGTAAAGCGTGGTTAGGAGCCATTACACTAAAGCCGAACACCTTCAGGGCTGTCATACGCACCCGAGGGCATGAAGAACCACTACGAAAGTGGCTTTAAATTTTCTGACCCCACGAAAGCTAGGATACAAACTGGGATTAGATACCCCACTATGCCTAGCCCTAAACACAAGTAGCAACCTCACACCTGCTACTCGCCCGGGAACTACGAGCATAAGCTTAAAACCCAAAGGACTTGGCGGTGCTTTAGACCCACCTAGAGGAGCCTGTTCTAGAACCGATAACCCCCGTTCAACCTCACCCTTCCTTGTCTTACCCGCCTATATACCGCCGTCGTCAGCTTACCCTGTAAAGGACATATAGTAAGCAAAATTGGCATAGCCCAAAACGTCAGGTCGAGGTGTAGCGTATGGAAGGGGAAGAAATGGGCTACATTCACTGGCACAGTACATACGAACGATGCATTGAAACCAGACATCCGAAGGAGGATTTAGCAGTAAGAAGGAAAGCAGAGCGTTCCCCTGAAACTGGCCCTGAAGCGCGCACACACCGCCCGTCACTCTCCCCAAGCTCACACCAAACATAACTAAAACACAATAACTGCAAAGGGGAGGCAAGTCGTAACATGGTAAGTGTACCGGAAGGTGCACTTGGAAAAATCAGAGCGTAGCTAAATAAGAATAGCATTTCCCTTACACCGAAAAGACACCCGTGCAAGCCGGGTCGCACTGACACCCAATAGCTAGCCCTCCACCCCAAAAACAACTAAACAACATAAATAACCCCTAAGACCCTCACATGTTTTAAGCAAACCATTTTTCCTCCTGAGTACGGGCGACGGAAAAGGACATTACAGGCGCTATAGAAAAGTACCGCAAGGGAAAACTGAAAGAGAAATGAAACAACCCAGTAAAGTAAAGAAAAGCAGAGATTAAATCTCGTACCTTTTGCATCATGACTTAGCTAGTACAGCCTAAGCAAAATGAATTTTAGTTTAGCCCCCCGAAACTAAGTGAGCTACTCCAAGACAGCCTATTACAGGGCACACCCGTCTCTGTGGCAAAAGAGTGGGAAGAGCTTCGAGTAGAGGTGACAGACCTACCGAACTTAGTTATAGCTGGTTGCCTAAGAATTGAATAGAAGTTCAGCCTTTTAGTTTCTTCCCTCCAAGCTGGCGACGCCCTTCCCAGACTATAAGAAAACCAAAAGAGTTAATCAAAAGGGGTACAGCCCTCTTGAAAAAAGACACAACTTTAATAAGCAGGTAAAAGATCAAAAGACACAAGGCACTATATCCCGGTGGGCCTAAAAGCAGCCACCCCCTCAGAAAGCGTTAAAGCTCAAATATTTAGTTCCCTTAAATCCCGACAACAACTTCTTAAACCTCTTAACCTATTAGGCCTCTCTATGCATACATAGAAGAGAATATGCTAATATGAGTAATAAGAGGGGCATGCCCCTCTCCAAACGCCCGTGTACATCAGAACGAACCCCCGCTGAAAATTAACGCCCCCAACCAAAGAGGGCATTGAACAACCACCCCCTGACACCAGAAACCCCCTCAACAATTACAAGCGTTACCCCCACACAGGTGCGTCTAAGGAAAGACTAAAAGAAAAAGAAGGAACTCGGCAAACACTAGCCTCGCCTGTTTACCAAAAACATCGCCTCTTGAGACTCGAAATTATAAGAGGTCCCGCCTGCCCTGTGACCATGTGTTTAACGGCCGCGGTATTTTGACCGTGCGAAGGTAGCGCAATCACTTGTCTTTTAAATGAAGACCTGTATGAATGGCATAACGAGGGCTAAGCTGTCTCCTTTTTCCAGTCAATGAAATTGATTTGCCCGTGCAGAAGCGGGCATAAGAACATAAGACGAGAAGACCCTATGGAGCTTTAGACACCAGAACAGCCTGCGTCAAAAACCCTTAATAAAAAGACTAAACCAAACAGCCCCTGTTCCCCTGTCTTTGGTTGGGGCGACCGCGGGGCAACAAAAATCCCCCACGTGGAATAAGGACTATCCTTTAAAACAAGGGCCACAGCCCTAATTAACAGAATATCTGACCAACAAGATCCGGCACTGCCGATCAACGGACCCAGTTACCCTAGGGATAACAGCGCAATCCTCTTTTAGAGCCCATATCGACAAGAGGGTTTACGACCTCGATGTTGGATCAGGATGTCCTAATGGTGCAGCCGCTATTAAGGGTTCGTTTGTTCAACGATTAAAATCCTACGTGATCTGAGTTCAGACCGGAGAAATCCAGGTCAGTTTCTATCTATGGAGTATTCTTTTCTAGTACGAAAGGACCGAAAAGAAGAGGCCCCTGCCCAGGCAAGCCTCCCCCCTACCTTAAGAAAACAACTAAAAAAGGTAAAGGGGCACACCCACTCCGCCTAAGAAAAAGGCATGTTAAGGTGGCAGAGCCCGGCCAAATGCAAAAGACCTAAGCCCTTTAAACAGAGGTTCAACTCCTCTCCTTAGCTATGATTTCAATAATTTTAACCCACGTGCTTAACCCCTTAGCATACATTGTTCCAGTGCTACTTGCCGTCGCATTCCTAACCCTCGTAGAACGAAAAGTACTAGGTTATATACAATTACGAAAAGGCCCAAATGTAGTTGGCCCCTACGGCCTCCTTCAGCCAATCGCCGACGGTGTTAAACTCTTCATTAAAGAGCCCGTCCGCCCATCAACCTCCTCTCCCCTCCTATTTATTCTCGCCCCAATACTAGCCCTAACCCTAGCCCTCATCCTATGAGCCCCCCTCCCCCTCCCCCACCCCGTCACAGACCTCAACCTGAGCATCCTATTCATCCTCGCACTTTCAAGCCTGGCGGTCTATTCAATTCTCGGCTCTGGCTGGGCCTCAAACTCAAAATACGCACTAATTGGCGCCCTCCGAGCCGTCGCACAAACAATTTCGTATGAAGTAAGCCTCGGCTTAATCCTACTAAGCGCCATTATCTTCACCGGAGGCTTCACACTCCAGACCTTTAGCACCGCACAAGAAAGCATTTGACTGCTACTACCCGCCTGGCCTCTAGCCGCAATATGATATATTTCGACGCTCGCAGAAACAAACCGTGCACCTTTTGACCTAACAGAAGGAGAGTCGGAACTAGTCTCCGGCTTCAACGTAGAATATGCAGGGGGGCCCTTTGCGCTGTTCTTCCTGGCAGAATACGCCAACATTTTATTAATAAACACCCTCTCAGCAACGCTCTTTCTTGGGGCCTCCCACCTCCCCTACGCCCCTGAGATCACCTCAATTAACCTAATATTCAAAGCATCCCTCCTGTCAATCCTCTTTTTATGGGTCCGAGCATCATATCCCCGATTCCGATACGATCAACTTATACACCTTATTTGAAAAAACTTCCTACCCTTAACACTTGCACTAGTGATCTGACACCTAGCCCTTATCATCGCATTCGCCGGACTTCCCCCCCAGATATAAACACGGAGCCGTGCCTGAAATAAAGGACCACTTTGATAGAGTGAATAATGGGGGTTAAAGTCCCCCCAGCTCCTTAGAAAGAAGGGGTTCGAACCCTACCTGAAGAGATCAAAACTCTTAGTGCTTCCACTACACCACTTCCTAGTAAAGTCAGCTAAAAAAGCTTTTGGGCCCATACCCCAAACATGTTGGTTAAACCCCCTCCTTTACTAATGAACCCCTACATTATCGCCACCCTGCTTTTCAGCCTCGGCCTGGGCACTACCCTCACCTTTGCAAGCTCCCACTGGCTCCTAGCTTGAATGGGACTAGAAATCAATACACTAGCTATCATCCCCCTCATAGCACAGCACCATCACCCCCGAGCGATCGAAGCCACTACCAAATACTTCCTTACACAAGCGACAGCCGCTGCCACGCTACTATTTGCAAGCATCACTAACGCCTGACTTACAGGGCAATGAGACATTCAACAAATAACCCACCCCATCTCAATCACCATAATTACCCTCGCCCTGGCCCTTAAAATCGGACTCGCTCCCCTACACACCTGACTGCCCGAAGTACTCCAAGGACTTAGCCTAACGACTGGCCTGATCTTATCAACCTGGCAAAAACTAGCCCCTTTCGCCCTCCTCCTACAAATTCCCAACACAAACCAATCAGTCCTAATAGTACTAGCCCTTACCTCCACCCTAGTGGGCGGATGAGGGGGACTAAACCAAACACAACTCCGAAAAATCTTAGCCTACTCCTCCATCGCACACCTAGGATGAATAATGCTAGTTATCCAATTTGCCCCCTCCCTTACCCTCTTGGCCCTAATCCTTTACTTTGTAATAACCTTCTCAGCATTCCTTACATTCAAAATTAACAACGCCACAACCATTAATACCCTAGCAACCTCCTGAGCAAAATCCCCCCTCATTACAAGCATGGCCCCCATGGTACTCTTGTCCCTAGGCGGCCTTCCTCCTCTAACGGGCTTCATGCCAAAATGGCTTATTCTTCAAGAACTAACCAAGCAGGACCTGGCCCCAATGGCCACGATTGCAGCCCTAACAGCGCTACTAAGCCTCTACTTCTACTTACGGCTCTCATACGCCATAACCCTAACTATGTCCCCGAACAACTTAATGGGGACTGCACCCTGACGGCTAAACTCCTCCCAGCTTACCCTTCCCCTGTCCCTATCCATTCTTATGGCCTCTGCCCTCTTACCGCTCACCCCTGCAATTTCGGCCCTCCCCACCCTCTAAAGAGGCTTAGGATAACACCAGACCAAGGACCTTCAAAGCCCTAAGCGGGAGTGAAAATCTCCCAGCCCCTGGATAAGACTTGCAGGATACTAACCCACATCTTCTGCATGCAAAGCAGACACTTTAATTAAGCTAAAGCCTTTCTAGACAGGAAGGCCTCGATCCTACAAACTCTTAGTTAACAGCTAAGCGCTCTAACCAGCGAGCATCCGTCTACCTTTCCCCCGCCTGACAGGGCAAAATAGGCGGGGGAAAGCCCCGGCAGGGGTTAGCCTGCCACTTAAGATTTGCAATCTAATGTGTAATACACCTCGGGGCTTGGTAAAAAGAGGACTTAAACCTCTGTGCATGGGGCTACAATCCACCGCTTAAACACTCAGCCATCTTACCTGTGGCAATCACACGCTGATTCTTCTCAACCAACCATAAAGACATCGGCACCCTTTATCTCGTATTCGGTGCATGAGCGGGGATAGTAGGTACTGCTTTAAGCCTATTAATTCGTGCTGAACTAAGTCAACCCGGAGCTCTACTGGGCGACGACCAAATCTACAACGTTATCGTAACGGCCCACGCCTTTGTGATAATTTTCTTTATAGTAATGCCAATTATGATCGGCGGCTTTGGAAACTGGCTGATCCCCCTAATGATCGGAGCCCCAGACATGGCCTTCCCCCGAATAAATAACATAAGCTTCTGACTTCTTCCCCCCTCTTTTCTACTCCTCCTAGCGTCTTCCGGCGTAGAAGCAGGCGCGGGAACGGGATGAACTGTTTACCCCCCTCTAGCCGGAAACCTGGCCCACGCCGGGGCTTCCGTAGACCTAACAATTTTTTCACTTCATCTGGCCGGCGTATCCTCAATTCTCGGGGCTATTAACTTCATCACGACCATCATTAATATAAAACCACCAGCAATCTCCCAGTATCAGACGCCCCTGTTCGTATGGGCCGTCCTGATTACAGCGGTTCTCCTCCTACTCTCTCTCCCCGTTCTTGCTGCCGGGATTACAATGCTGCTAACAGATCGAAACCTTAATACAACCTTCTTCGACCCCGCGGGTGGTGGAGACCCAATCTTATACCAACACCTCTTCTGGTTCTTCGGGCATCCTGAAGTTTATATTCTTATTCTTCCCGGATTCGGAATGATTTCTCACATTGTTGCATACTATGCAGGTAAAAAAGAACCCTTCGGATACATGGGAATAGTCTGAGCTATGATGGCCATCGGCCTTTTAGGCTTTATTGTTTGAGCACATCACATGTTTACAGTAGGGATGGATGTAGACACTCGGGCCTACTTTACCTCTGCCACAATAATTATCGCGATCCCAACAGGGGTAAAAGTCTTTAGCTGACTTGCTACGCTTCACGGAGGCTCAATCAAGTGAGAAACCCCCCTTCTGTGGGCCCTGGGGTTTATTTTCCTATTTACTGTAGGGGGATTAACTGGCATTGTACTAGCCAACTCCTCCCTAGACATCATACTCCATGACACCTACTACGTCGTCGCCCACTTCCACTACGTCCTTTCCATGGGTGCAGTATTTGCCATCATGGCCGGATTCGTCCACTGATTCCCCCTTCTTACAGGATACACACTCCACAGCACCTGATCAAAAATCCACTTTGGGGTAATATTTGTAGGGGTTAATTTAACCTTTTTCCCACAACACTTCCTGGGACTAGCTGGCATGCCACGACGATACTCCGACTACCCAGACGCCTACACTCTTTGAAATACTGTCTCTTCTCTAGGGTCCCTAATTTCTCTAACAGCCGTAATCATATTCCTATTTATTATCTGGGAAGCATTCGCTGCCAAACGAGAAGTACTGTCAGTAGAACTCACAGCAACCAACGTTGAGTGACTTCATGGCTGCCCTCCGCCCTACCACACATTCGAAGAACCTGCCTTCGTTCAAGTCCAATCAACCTAATTAACGAGAAAGGGAGGAGTTGAACCCCCATAAACTGGTTTCAAGCCAGCCACATGACCGCTCTGTCACTTTCTTCATAAGGTACTGGTATAAAAGAAAATACACTGCTTTGTCAGGGCAGGGTTGTGGGTTAAACCCCCGCGTATCTTAAAATTAATGGCACATCCCTCACAACTAGGATTTCAAGATGCAGCTTCCCCCGTAATAGAAGAACTCCTTCACTTCCACGACCACGCCCTAATAATTGTATTTCTTATTAGCACGCTAGTACTTTACATTATTGTAGCAATAGTCTCAACTAAACTTACTAACAAAAACATTCTAGATTCACAAGAAATCGAAATCATTTGAACCATTCTTCCAGCTATCATCTTAATTCTCATCGCCCTCCCCTCCCTCCGAATTCTTTATCTGATAGATGAAATTAATGACCCCCATCTTACAATTAAAGCAATGGGCCATCAATGATACTGAAGCTACGAATATACAGACTATGAAGACCTGGGCTTTGACTCTTATATAATCCCCACACAAGACCTGGCCCCTGGTCAATTTCGGCTTCTTGAAGCCGACCACCGAATAGTAGTCCCCGTGGAATCCCCCGTCCGGGTCCTAGTCTCTGCTGAAGATGTATTACACTCATGAGCCGTCCCCTCCCTTGGAGTTAAAATAGACGCAGTCCCAGGCCGGCTAAACCAGACAGCATTTATCGCCTCCCGACCAGGGGTCTTCTACGGACAATGCTCAGAGATCTGCGGGGCCAACCACAGCTTTATGCCCATCGTAGTAGAAGCAGTCCCCTTAAAACACTTCGAAAACTGATCCTCACTAATACTTGAAGATGCCTCGCTGAGAAGCTAAATCGGGACGTAGCGTTAGCCTTTTAAGCTAAAGATTGGTGCCCCCCAACCACCCCCAGCGACATGCCCCAACTCAACCCCGCCCCCTGATTTGCCATCCTAGTGTTTTCATGACTAGTATTCTTAACAATCCTTCCCCCCAAAGTGTTAGCTCACACCTTCCCCAATGAACCAACATCTCAAAGCACACAAAAACCCAAAGCAGAGCCCTGAAACTGACCATGACACTAAGCTTCTTCGACCAGTTTATAAGCCCCACCTACCTGGGAATCCCCTTAATTGCCCTCGCCCTCGCCCTTCCATGACTTTTATTTCCCACCCCCTCTGCCCGCTGACTTAATAACCGGCTACTAACCTTGCAAGGCTGATTTATTAATCGATTTACATATCAACTACTTATACCTCTTAACCTTGGAGGGCACAAGTGAGCCACAATTTTCGCCTCCCTAATACTATTCCTCATCTCTTTAAACATACTAGGACTTCTCCCGTATACTTTTACACCAACAACACAACTGTCTATAAACATAGGCTTTGCAGTACCTCTTTGATTGGCCACAGTAATTATTGGAATACGAAACCAACCAACCGTTGCACTAGGCCACCTCCTGCCAGAAGGGACCCCCACCCTCCTGATTCCAGTACTAATCATTATCGAAACCATTAGCTTATTTATCCGCCCGCTGGCCCTAGGAGTTCGGCTTACAGCCAATCTCACAGCAGGACACCTCCTGATTCAACTAATCGCTACCGCTGCTTTCGTACTGCTTCCTCTCATGCCCACCGTCGCCATTCTCACCGGGGCCTTACTATTCCTATTAACCCTACTAGAAGTAGCAGTAGCAATAATTCAAGCATACGTCTTTGTTCTTCTTCTAAGCCTCTACATACAAGAAAACGTTTAATGGCCCACCAAGCACACGCATACCACATAGTAGACCCCAGCCCTTGACCTCTCACAGGAGCAGTCGCCGCACTCTTAATAACCTCCGGCCTCGCCATCTGATTTCACTTTAATTCCACAACCCTAATAACAATTGGCCTAGTTCTTCTACTTCTTACAATATACCAATGATGACGAGACATCATTCGAGAAGGGACCTTTCAAGGACACCACACGCCCCCAGTACAAAAAGGGCTCCGATACGGAATAATTCTTTTTATTACATCAGAAGTCTTCTTCTTTTTAGGGTTTTTCTGAGCCTTCTACCATGCAAGCCTAGCACCAACCCCAGAACTAGGAGGGTGCTGACCCCCCACCGGCATCACCCCCCTCGACCCATTTGAAGTCCCCCTCCTAAATACAGCAGTTCTTCTAGCATCCGGCGTCACGGTAACATGAGCCCACCACAGCATCATAGAGGGCGAGCGGAAACAAACTATCCACTCACTAGCACTAACAATCCTTCTTGGGTTCTACTTTACCTTTCTTCAAGCCCTTGAGTACTATGAAGCCCCCTTCACAATCGCCGACGGCGTGTACGGGTCAACTTTCTTCGTAGCCACAGGTTTCCACGGGCTACACGTTATTATTGGCTCAACTTTTTTAGCTATCTGCCTTCTCCGACAAATCCAATACCACTTTACATCCGAACACCACTTCGGGTTTGAAGCAGCAGCCTGATATTGACACTTCGTAGACGTAGTGTGACTTTTCCTCTACATCTCTATTTATTGATGAGGCTCATAATCTTTCTAGTATTAAATAAGTATAAGTGACTTCCAATCACCCGGTCTTGGTTAAAGTCCAAGGAAAGATAATGAATCTAATTACCACCGTTATTACTATTGCTCTAATCCTATCTTCCGTACTAGCAATTGTTTCCTTTTGATTGCCCATGATAAGCCCCGACCAAGAAAAGTTATCCCCCTACGAATGTGGATTTGACCCCCTAGGGTCAGCCCGACTCCCCTTCTCCCTGCGCTTTTTCCTAGTTGCAATCCTCTTTCTTCTCTTTGACCTAGAGATTGCACTCCTTCTCCCCCTGCCCTGAGGGGACCAACTTCCTGCCCCCACCCTTACCTTCTTCTGAGCAGCCCTGGTCCTGCTACTGTTAACCCTTGGCTTAGTATACGAATGAATCCAAGGGGGCCTAGAATGAGCTGAATAGGTAATTATTTTAATTAAAATATTTGATTTCGGCTCAAAAGCTCGTGGTTAAAGTCCACAATTACCTAATGACCCCTGTACATTTTACTTTCTCAACGGCCTTCTTACTAGGACTAGCAGGCCTTGCATTCCATCGAATGCACCTCCTGTCTGCCCTTCTATGTCTAGAAGGAATAATACTGTCCCTCTTCCTTGCCCTAGCCCTTTGAACCTTAGAACTAAACACCACTAGCCTCTCTGCTTCCCCACTGCTCCTTCTCGCCTTCTCTGCCTGTGAAGCAAGCGCAGGCTTGGCACTTCTAGTCGCCACTGCCCGAACCCACGGAACCGACCGATTACAAAGCCTCAACCTTCTGCAATGCTAAAAATCTTAATTCCGACAATTATGCTAATCCCCACCGCATGGTTAGTCCCCACTAAATGACTTTGACCCTCGACACTCGGACAAAGCCTAATAATTGCCTTAATCAGCCTAACCTGGTTTATGAATACAGCTGAAACAGGATGGGCCACCCTCAACCACTTTATAGCAACCGACCCTCTTTCCAGCCCCCTGCTTGTTCTTACCTGCTGACTCCTCCCCCTAATAATTCTGGCCAGCCAGAACCACACAGCACCAGAGCCAATCAATCGCCAACGAATGTATATTACCCTCCTAATCTCCCTACAATTTTTTTTAATCATAGCATTCTCCGCCACTGAGGTCCTCCTCTTCTATGTTATGTTTGAAGCCACCTTAGTCCCGACACTAATTATTATTACTCGATGGGGAAATCAAACAGAACGACTTAACGCGGGCACTTACTTTCTTTTTTATACCCTCGCGGGGTCCTTGCCCCTTTTAGTAGCCCTACTCCTACTACAAAACACCACAGGAACCCTCTCCCTTCTAACACTACAATATGCCCCCGCCCTTCCCATAATTACAATCGCCGACAAACTCTGATGAGCCGGCTGCCTACTAGCCTTCTTAGTTAAAATACCACTCTATGGTGTACATCTCTGACTCCCAAAAGCCCACGTTGAAGCCCCCATTGCAGGCTCAATAATTCTAGCGGCCGTCCTACTAAAACTCGGGGGCTACGGCATGATGCGCATAATAATTATGTTGGAGCCTCTAACCAAAGAACTAAGCTACCCCTTTATTGTCCTGGCCTTATGGGGAGTAATTATGACTGGCTCAATCTGTCTACGACAGACAGACCTAAAATCCCTAATCGCATACTCCTCCGTAGGACACATAGGCCTGGTAGCAGGGGGCATTCTTATTCAAACCCCCTGAGGCTTTACAGGCGCCCTAATTCTTATAATTGCACACGGCCTGACCTCCTCAGCCCTATTCTGCCTAGCGAATACCAACTATGAACGAACCCACAGCCGAACAATAATACTAGCCCGGGGGATACAAATTGCCCTCCCCCTAATAACCGCATGATGATTCATTGCCAGCCTAGCTAATCTAGCCTTACCCCCTCTCCCCAACTTAATGGCAGAACTAATAATTATTATTTCCCTGTTTAACTGATCTTGATGAACCATCGCACTCACCGGGGCCGGTACTCTCATCACCGCAGGTTACTCCCTATACATATTTCTTATAACCCAACGGGGCCCGCTGCCCGCTCATATCATTTCTCTTGACCCCTCTCACACTCGAGAACACCTCTTGCTAGCCCTCCACCTCCTCCCCCTTCTACTCCTCATCCTGAAGCCAGAGCTCATCTGAGGTTGAACCGCCTGTAGACATAGTTTAACCAAAACATTAGATTGTGATTCTAAAGACAGAGGTTAAAACCCTCTTGTCCACCGAGAGAGGCTTGTTAGCAACGAAGACTGCTAATCCTCGTCCCTTCGGTTAAATTCCGGCGCTCACTCGCACAGCTTCTAAAGGATAACAGCTCATCCGTTGGTCTTAGGAACCAAAAACTCTTGGTGCAAATCCAAGTAGCAGCTATGCACCCCACACCTGTAATAATAACAACCAGCTTAATCATCATTTTTGCCCTTCTCTTCTACCCTGTTATTACAACCTTTTCCCCAGAACCAAAAGAGGAAGCTTGGGCCCTCACCCAAGTAAAAACAGCCGTAAAACTCGCATTTTTCGTCAGCCTCCTCCCACTAGGCCTTTTTCTCTCTGAGGGGGCAGAAGCCGTCATTACAAACTGAAACTGAATAAATACACACACATTTGATATCAACATCAGCCTAAAGTTTGACTTCTACGCACTTATTTTTACCCCTGTTGCTCTCTATGTGACATGGTCCATTTTGGAATTTGCTTCCTGATATATACATGCCGACCCCTACATAAATCGATTTTTTAAATACCTCCTCGTCTTTCTGATCGCCATAATTATCCTAGTTACAGCCAACAACATATTTCAACTGTTCATTGGCTGAGAAGGAGTAGGCATTATGTCCTTCCTTCTTATCGGGTGGTGGTACGGACGGGCAGATGCCAACACTGCCGCCCTCCAGGCAGTTATCTATAACCGAGTCGGAGACATCGGCCTGATCTTCGCTATAGCATGAATAGCAACAAACCTTAACTCTTGAGAGATACAACAAATCTTTTCTTCCACCAAGGAAATTGACCTTACCTTCCCCCTACTAGGGCTAATCGTCGCCGCAACCGGCAAGTCAGCCCAATTTGGACTTCACCCCTGGCTGCCCTCTGCAATAGAGGGCCCTACACCGGTCTCTGCCCTACTTCACTCAAGCACCATGGTCGTAGCAGGCATTTTTTTGTTAATTCGAATAAGCCCTTTAATAGAAAACAACCCCACGGCCCTCACAATCTGCCTCTGCTTAGGCGCCCTCACAACTTTATTCACAGCCACCTGCGCCCTTACCCAAAACGACATTAAAAAAATTGTCGCATTTTCAACATCCAGCCAGCTAGGCCTCATGATAGTGACAATCGGACTAGGCCAACCGCAACTAGCCTTCCTGCACATTTGTACCCATGCATTTTTTAAAGCAATACTATTCCTATGCTCAGGCTCAATTATTCACAGCCTAAATGACGAACAAGACATTCGAAAAATAGGGGGAATACACCATCTAGCCCCCTTCACCTCCTCTTCCTTAACAATCGGAAGCCTCGCCCTAACGGGCACCCCCTTCTTAGCCGGATTCTTCTCCAAAGATGCCATTATTGAAGCACTAAACACATCCCACCTTAACGCCTGAGCCCTAGCCCTCACACTCCTAGCAACCTCCTTTACCGCCGTCTATAGCCTCCGCGTGGTATTCTTCGTCTCCATAGGCCACCCCCGCTTCAACACCTTATCTCCAATCAATGAAAACAACCCCGCGGTGCTTAACCCCATCAAACGACTAGCCTGAGGAAGCATTATTGCTGGCCTTATTATCACCTCAAACCTTCTTCCCCTTAAAACACCCATTATAACCATGCCGCCCCTACTTAAACTCGCAGCACTCCTAGTAACCATTATTGGACTCCTCACAGCCCTAGAGCTAGCACAACTCACAAATAAACAATTTAAACCAAACCCCCTATTAGCTCCCCACCACTTCTCCAACATGCTAGGCTTTTTCCCAACAGTAGTTCACCGCCTTCCTCCTAAAGTCAACTTAATGCTAGGACAACACATCGCCAGCCAAATAGTAGACCAAACATGACTTGAAAAATCAGGCCCAAAAGCCATTTATAACACGAACCTCCCCCTAATCACCACGACCAGCAACGCCCAACAAGGCATGGTAAAAACATTCCTTACACTCTTCTTCCTTACATTTTTCCTAGCCCTTCTTCTAATGATTAACTAAACCGCCCGAAGCGCCCCACGACTAAGCCCCCGAGAAACCTCTAACACAACAAACAAAGTAAGAAGAAGCACCCAAGCACCCACAACCAACATTCACCCCCCAGCAGAGTACATCAAAGCCACTCCCCCTATGTCCCCTCGGAAAACAGAAAACTCAACCAACTCATCAGCCGTCACCCAAGAACCACTATATCACCCCCCTCAAAAAAATCCTGCCCCCAATAAAACCGCCACCAAATATACTCCCGCATGCAAGGCAACCGGACGACTCCCCAAGGTCTCAGGGTGAGGCTCAGCAGCCAGAGCTGCCGAATAGGCAAATACAACCAACATTCCTCCTAAATAAATTAGAAATAAGACTAAAGAGAGAAAGGGGGCTCCGTGTCCCACCAAAACACCACAACCCATCCCCGAAACAACAACTAACCCCAGCGCCCCAAAATAAGGAGAAGGATTTGAAGCGACAACAATTAACCCTATGACCAAACCGAACATAAATATACACATCATATAAAACATAATTTCTGCCAGGGCTCTAACCAGGACTAATGGCTTGAAAAACCACCGTTGTTATTCAACTACAAAAACATTAATGGCCAACCTACGAAAAACACACCCCCTGCTTAAAATCGCAAACGATGCACTAGTAGACCTACCTGCTCCTTCAAACATCTCCGCATGATGAAACTTCGGGTCTCTTCTAGGGCTCTGCCTCGGCGCCCAACTTGTTACAGGATTATTCCTCGCAATACACTACACAGCCGACATCGCAACAGCATTCTCCTCCGTCGCCCACATCTGCCGAGATGTAAACTTTGGATGACTCATTCGAAACATGCACGCCAACGGAGCCTCCTTCTTCTTCATCTGCATTTACCTCCACATCGGACGAGGCCTATACTACGGCTCCTACCTTTATAAAGAAACATGGAATATTGGAGTCATCCTTTTACTATTAGTAATAATGACCGCATTCGTTGGTTACGTCCTACCTTGAGGCCAAATATCCTTCTGAGGCGCCACAGTCATTACTAACCTTCTATCTGCCGTCCCTTACGTTGGTAATACCCTCGTACAATGAATTTGAGGAGGGTTTTCAGTAGACAACGCAACCCTCACACGATTTTTTGCCTTCCACTTCCTCTTCCCCTTCGTCATCGCAGCCGTCACAGTACTTCACCTTCTTTTCTTACACGAGTCTGGCTCAAACAACCCAGCAGGGTTGAACTCCGACGCGGACAAAATCCCCTTCCACCCCTACTTTTCCTACAAAGACCTCCTAGGCTTTGCCATTATACTCTTAGCCTTAGCATCCCTTGCCCTCTTCTCCCCTAATTACCTGGGAGACCCAGATAACTTCATCCCAGCAAACCCACTAGTTACACCCCCTCACATCAAACCAGAATGATATTTCTTATTTGCCTATGCCATTCTCCGATCGATCCCCAATAAACTAGGTGGCGTACTAGCCCTACTTGCATCCATCCTGGTACTTATATTAGTACCCTTTCTACATACATCCAAACAACGAAGCCTCACCTTCCGCCCCCTCTCCCAGTTCATCTTTTGAACCCTAATTGCAGACGTACTAATTCTCACCTGAATCGGAGGAATACCAGTCGAACACCCCTACATCATTATCGGCCAAATCGCATCCATCCTTTATTTCTCTATTTTCCTAATACTGCTCCCAATAGCAGGCTGACTGGAAAATAAACTACTTGCATTAAACTGCAATAGTAGCTCAGCGCCAGAGCGCCGGTCTTGTAAACCGGACGCCGGAGGTTAAATTCCTCCCTACTGCTTCAAAGAAGGGAGATTCTAACTCCCACCACTAGCTCCCAAAGCTAGAATTCTAAATTAAACTATTCTTTGTGCATAGTACATATATGTACTTACACCATATATTTATGTTAACCATTATATATAATGCTTTAGGAGATATAATATGTAATATCACCATACATCGACTTTGACCATTCATTCATCACCATACCTAACAAGACTTACACAATACATTAAATATATAAACAACACCGATTGAAAACTCATAGATATTACCCAAGCTAAATACCCACACAACAAACTAAGACCTAACACAAATTGGAATGACTCATATATACCAGGATTCAAAATCCCGTTAAGATTAGAATCCTATGTAGACAAGAATAACATTCGAGTTTAAGCGTAGCGATCACGGTTATTGATGGTCAGGGACAGCAATTGTGGGGGTTTCACCTAGTGAACTATTCCTGGCATTTGGTTCCTATTTCAGGTCCAATAATTGATAGCATTCCCCATACTTTCCTTGACGCTTGCATAAGTTGTTGGTGGAGTTCACACGGTGCGTTAGCCACATGCCTAGCGCTCTTTCTAATGGGCTAGGTTATTTTTTCTCTCTTTCCTTTCACCTGGCATTTCACAGTGCAGCGCTAAGGCTTGTTGACAAGCGAGTACATTTTTCTTGCCAGCCGCGAATAGTATGAATGGTGAAAAGACTTTGATTAAAGAATTGCATAACTGATATCAAGAGCATAAAGGTTAATGGTTTCTCCTAATATATCTAAGGTATGCCCCCCCCGGCTTTTGCGCGTTAAACCCCCCTACCCCCCTAAACTCGGAAGCTACTATTATTCCTGTAAACCCCCCGGAAACAGGAAAGCCTCGAGCAAGGTATTGCGCCACTCCAACGTGCATCTATTTACATTATTGTAATAATTACAATT